ACTATAACTGACTCCATTCAATTCGCCGCCATAGAACTCAACAGTTACACCTACTTGTTCGACACTATATTTTGATTCTGCCCGTCTAAAAGGAACATCAGCTCTAACAATTCCGTCCCCATCGACCAAAACAACTGGAAATGTTTCAAAAAACGTCGGCATACGACGTACAAAAAGTTCATGCCCCTCTTTATCTCTAAAGATAGGATGTCCTAACCACCCAACAGCTATTCCATCCCCGTTGTCCATTGAACCCGCTCTGAATAATCCCCCTTTTGCCGGATTATTGCCGATGTAATCATAAAAAGCTAGTTTTTCAGGAATTTTAGACCAAGCTTCAGATAAACTTTGATTTTCGGCTAAGCCAGCACCAATTCTTCGATATATTTCTTGTTGGAAGTATCCTTGATCCCATTGATAGCGCGTCGGACCAAACAATTCAATCGGGGTAGTTGCTGAACCATACCACATAGTTCCAGCAACTACAAAAGCTGCAAAAAAGACAGCAGCAATACTACTGGAAAGGACGGTTTCAATATTTCCCATACGTAATCCTTTGTATAGGCGTTGGGGCGGACGAACACTAAGATGAAATAGGCCTGCCAATATGCCTAAGGTCCCTGCTGCAATATGGTGAGAAGCTATTCCTCCCGGAACAAAAGGATCAAAACCTTCCACACCCCACGCTGGATTTACGGCCTGTACCCTTCCAGTTAATCCATAAGGATCGGACACCCATATTCCAGGGCCATACAATCCTGTTACATGAAATGCACCAAAACCAAAGCAAGCCACCCCTGAGAGAAATAAATGAATTCCAAAGATTTTAGGCAAATCCAAAGAGGGTTTTCCTGTACGTTCATCAGTAAATATTTCTAGATCCCAATACACCCAATGCCAGATAGCTGCCAAAAAACACAAGCCAGAAAACACAATATGTGCCCCGGCCACACCTTCGTAACTCCAAATACCCGGATTCGTTACAGTCCCTCCTGTGATACTCCAACCGCCCCACGAATTCGTTATTCCTAAACGAGTCATGAAGGGTATAACGAACATACCCTGTCTCCACATTGGATCAAGAACAGGATCAGAGGGATCAAAAACGGCTAATTCGTATAGAGCCATCGAACCGGCCCAACCAGCAACCAGAGCTGTATGCATTATATGGACAGCAATCAAACGACCCGGATCATTCAATACGACGGTATGAACACGATACCAAGGCAAACCCATGGAAATACCCCTTTATCAACGAAAAATAGACACAATGTAACTTTATTGCATTGGAAAAAGCTATGCTATGGACCCCCTTTTTTAGGGGATTCTCTCGGGGAAAGCATTAATATTTGTTTGATGCTTTGCGTAATAATTACTTTTAGTAATAATGAAACTTTTTTGTTCGTAGGAACAAAAAGAAGCAGATCTATTCTATACCCGATAAGTAACAATACGCAATGGTAAGGGGTTGATACCATTTTATATGGGTGAATCTATATATATTTGTTCATCATTCAAAGGACTCATTTGGAAGAATTTTCCTTAATTCATTTTGTCTTCTTTTTTTTTTTTTATGAACTTAGTCAATCTATGGATAAAATGGGATAATAAAATCATATAGCATTAGGCCACTAAACCCACTGTTACGCTTTCACATCAAAGTGAGATATAGTACTTAATTTTTCTTTTATTTAATGCCTATTGGTGTTCCAAGAGTACCCTTTCGAAGTCCTGGAGAGGAAGATGCATTGTGGATTGACGTATAGTGCGACTTGTCAGATATATTGGGCATACGGTATTTCCCCGTTCTCTTCCCCGATCGAGATATTCCCTCTTTCGCCCGAGAAAGATTGATTCAATTATCAAAAATTTGGAGCGTGAAGTGCAATTAGATCCATTTTTTAGGGAGGGTATACGGATTAATATTATCAATTAGAATAATTTATGGTTGGCTTGGTTAGACCAATTAAATGAAGTATCCAGGCTCCGTTTAGAAAAAAACCAATTGGTAATAAATATATTAAATATATTTATGATTACGACTTAATATCATATTTTAGTTATTTCGATTTATTTCGATATTTAGAAATAAAAGTGATGTTAATCAATCGAGTAATATGATGAATGCGTTGAATATTTGTTGGAAGACATGAAATGAATCAAAAAAAAAAATGGGGAAGTCGTAACAAAAGGACGTGGTATTGGGGCATTTGTCCTATATGTACAAATCCAAATCGGGCGGATCTTTACGCGGAGTAGAGCATAAACCTAAAAAAATTGAAGAAGCCCAGTCAGGAACAAGAAAATTACATCGCGATTAAAATTGTATCTCGATGAAACAATACATCAATGAGAAGTTAGTCAGATAAGCTTAGCCATTTTTTTAGATAAACAAAACAGGCCAAAACTCATCTTTCGTGAAAAATGAAAGAAAAGTCCATTTTATCTATTTTATTTTTATTAAGTTATATTTTTATTAAGTTATTTTATTAAGTTATAAGTTAAAAAACCTGTTATGAAAAAAAAAGCTAGAATCTACACATTGATTCTCTTTTTTCATGATTTTTGTTGAACCGTATGCATCAAAAGGTGCATGTACGGTTTCTAAGGGATACCATTTTATCCCAATCAACCGACTTTATCGAGAAAGATTACTTTTTTTAGGACAAGGGGTTGATAGCGAGATCTCGAATCAACTTATTGGTCTTATGGTATATCTCAGCATAGAGGATGATACCAAAGATCTTTATTTGTTTATAAACTCTCCTGGCGGGTGGGTAATACCCGGAGTAGCAATTTATGATACTATGCAATTTGTGCGACCAGATATACAGACAATATGCATGGGATTAGCCGCTTCGATGGGATCTTTTATTCTTGTCGGAGGGGAAATTACCAAACGTCTAGCATTCCCTCACGCTCGGCGCCAATGAGTTTTTTATTTGATTTGAGAGAAAAAAGAAAACTATGCCTTCGCTCTATATGAATATTTAAGTAATAATAGCATGGCACTTCGAATTCGATATGAGAAATGTTTTTTATTTAAACCGTTAGATTACGTATCGAAAGAGTAGTATGAGATAAAAAGGCATTTTCGAGTTTAGTCAATCCGTCGGGAGGCCTATTTCAGCGTCACAAACTTTTTTGTTTTCACACCAGGGGGCTAACAATATTTAGGTTATAAAAGAATATAAAAATAAATCTTGTTTTTTTATTTGAAAAAAAAAAAGAAACTTTGGGATTGCTAAATAACAGACGAAATAAATATATAAAGCAACGGAACCATCATAGTATTTTTATAGTATTTTTGAACTACTACAAAAGGAAGGGTGGTTATTGGATTATTTACCAACCTGAGTCTGATAGACTCTATCATTTATTTTCTATTTCTTCAATGTAAGTAAGGTAAAAGTAAATTCCATTATAGAGCCGTATGCAATGCGCAAAAAATGCCTGTACGGTTGTTCAATTATATCTTTTTTGATTAGTCTTTATCTACTCACCTTTCACTTTCATCATGCGAGTATAGAAGAAACATTTTTTATGTTATATCATATATTATATCATCAGGGTAATGATCCATCAACCCGCTAGTTCTTTTTATGAGGCACAGACGGGAGAATTTGTCTTGGAAGCGGAAGAGCTGCTGAAGCTGCGCGAAACCATCACAAGGGTTTATGCCCAAAGGACAGGCAAACCCTTATGGGTTGTATCCGAAGACATGGAAAGAGATGTGTTTATGTCAGCAACAGAAGCCCAAGCTCATGGAATTGTTGATCTTGTAGCGACTGAATAAAAAAGAACAAGGATTTCACATGAATTCGTGATTTGATATTTTATCTTCTTACCGAATTTACTATTCTATTTATATCTATTACTATTCTATTTATATCTATTTATAAATTTCTTAATATAGAAATTTATAATATAGAAAAAAAGAATTTCTAAGGATCCGGTTAAGATCGATCTAAACCAGCCCATTATATATATATGATTCAACATGCCAACTATTAAACAACTTATTAGAAACACAAGACAGCCAATCAGAAATGTCACGAAATCCCCCGCTCTTGGAGGATGTCCTCAGCGACGAGGAACATGTACTAGGGTGTATGTGCGACTCGTTCAGACCGTGGACTAGGATAAAAGAAAGAAAACAATTGATCCAGTATCACCAATCCGTACCAGTAAGTAGGATAGAATGGACGAACTCCATTGAATATTCAATAACTTAAAAAAAAAAGATCTATCCTTCGATTGGGGTATCAAATGTATGGTTCCCGTTGGTGCAAATCCAATCACCTCAATTTTAAATTTAAGATGAGAAAGGATTCCCCATTGATAGCAAATGGTATTCATTAAGCAGGGGAAATCTTATTTTAAAAAGTCAAAATTTTAGGCCTTATTCTTGCAAGAACGGACTAACAGGGTCAGCTACTCAGCAAATCTTCATAATTAAATACCGTTACTGTATAAATAGATCTCGTTGTGAAAGACCTAGTACTAGATAATTTTTGGTAGAGCCAAAGGATGTGAACTGTACAAGTTAACAATAACATTCATTAAATGAAGGAAGGGCTCCGGTGTATAGAGAGGACCTCGCCGTTTAAGAAGTAACCATAGAAACGATGGAACCCACTAGAATCTATTTTTATTTATTACTTTTTATTTACTATGTGTTTTTGATACCTAGTATCAATACAATTTTTATTTCTATTTTATTTCTAGGCGAAATGCCTAAAAAAAAATCGTGGTCGGGAAGGTTAGAGTAGCAAAAGCCGTTGGAATTTTTATTTTATACATTGGAAGAATCCGTTTTGTTATTAATAGACTAGGACACGGGAAGGGAATAACTGAAAGAAAGGAAATCAATTAGTTATTCATCAAAGTTTCATTTATTCAATGACCAGAATTAAACGAGGGTATATAGCTCGAAGACGTAGAACAAAAATCCGTTTATTTGCATCAAGTTTTCGCGGGGCTCATTCAAGACTTACTCGGACTATTACTCAACAGAAAATAAGAGCTTTGGTTTCGGCTCATAGGGATAGGGGTAGACAAAAGAGAGATTTTCGTCGTTTGTGGATCACTCGTATAAATGCAGTAATTCGAGACAATAAAGTATACTTTAGTTATAGTAGATTAATAAACAATCTGTACAAGAAACAGTTGCTTCTTAATCGTAAAATACTTGCCCAAATAGCTATATTAAATAAGAGTTGTCTTTATATGATTTCCAATGAGATCATAAAATAAAGAGATTGAAAGGAATCCGTTGGAATGGTTTAAACGGAGTTCCCTGGAAAATGAACTCTGGGAAGGTAGAGTAGAAATTAGTATAATAAAATATGAAATCGTCATCAAAATGAAAATGAAGAAACACGTTTAATAAAAAGTATTTCTTATACTTCCCCTATTTTTTTTTTCAAACGACACGACAATCAAATCTGGATTTCCTATTTTTAGAAAAAATAGCGTCAATCCACATTTGAGTTTGGATTGGAATTTTTTTGATTCAATTCAAGAGTCATCCTATTTTTTTCTGGTTCGAAGACCCGGAGTTCTAGTGGTTGACTCGCTTCTTTCAAATTGTTTCTCATTATTAAGAAAAGGTAACGGAGATAAAATACGAGCTTGTTTTATAGCAATAGTAATTAATCGTTGTTGTTTTAAGGTCAATCGATTCACTCGTCTAGATAATATTTTTCCTTGTTCGCTAATAAATCGACTAATTAAACTCATGTTTCTATAATCAATTCGATCCCCCGATTGGATCGGAGGCAAACGCCTACGAAAAGATCGCTTGGATTTCAGAAAGATTCGCTTGGATTTATCCATGGTTTGTTTATTTCTTATCCTAATTTGTTTATTTCTTATCCTAAAGAAAAGACCCGAATCCTATTTCTTAATTATCCATCACAGTTGATCTGATCGAAATAGGATTTGGTTTGTTTATATTTAAATTAATATATATTAGATATATCTAATATGTCATTTTTAATCTTCCTTGGAACGGAAAACTGACACACGAGCGACCGGTTCGATCTATTTCTTTATCTCCCCGTGAATCGTATGTTTGTAACAACAGGGACAGAATTTTTTCAATTCCAATCGACTAGGCGTATTATGTCGATTCTTTTGAGTAATATATCTGGAAATGCCCGTTGATTCCTTATTAACACGATTTCGAACACAACTGGTACATTCCAAAATCACCGTTACTCGGACATCTTTACCCTTGGCCATGAGCCTCCTTTGGTTTTTGATTCATTCAATTCTTTAATTTTCCGATCCGAAATGAGGAAGAAGAAAGGAACAAAAAAAACAGGTAACTCGAAATCTAATTATGAAAGAAAGATTTCGTTGCAATAAATCAATATAAATCAATATAGTAAAAATAACAATATAGTAATAAATTTAAGTAATATAATGATTTCTAGCTATATTACTAGATTTAGAATTTTAAATTGCCGAACAGCATTTCATTTTTATTTAAGTATCTTGTATGATATTGTTGCCCCAACCATCATATTTCACTCTATTTTTTATTAATTTTATTAAAATTTKWGCCTGGCCCGHKTTACTAKTTTCAACGTGGGAACCCCCCCCCCCCCCTTTTTTTTTTCGAATATATATTCGAAAAAAAAAAAGAAGGGAAGGGATTAGTTACAGATATTTGATTCTATCTCTAATCCTTTCCCCCCCCCTACCATATCAATAACAAGAATTAAAAAAAGGGGAATATCAACGCATCCGGAAAAAAACGATTGATCTCTATCAATAAACCTGCTAAAGATCCGAACCATAGAGTACTTACTACCGGTGCCACGGAGAGATATGTTTTTAGATCTCGCATTTTAAATTCTCCTCCTTCTTTATTATTTCTAATATATAATGGTAATACATATATAACCAGATGTGTATATGTACTTAATGACTGGCCGCTTTTATTTGTACGCGGAATCCCTAATTCAAGTTGAAATGTACAAAATAAATTGTACTTTTTTATTTAATCTTAAAAGAAACAAATATGCTCCTTTAGGCTAGAAATTTGCGAAAACTACTCATTTTTTTACAGGATCTCATATTTATTTCATACTTTAATATAATAGAAATATAATAATATAATAGAAATAGAATAGAAGTCCTTTACTATTTTTATTTAGTATAATTATATTTATTTGAAACCAAAACGAAGAAATGACAAGATATTTATCTATATCAATGGAAGAAATAAAGATATGGAAAACAAAACAGGGATTCTCTACAATGACACTGTAGACCAATTGAAAGGGATGTAGCGCAGCTTGGTAGCGCGTTTGTTTTGGGTACAAAATGTCACGGGTTCGAATCCTGTCATCCCTACCTATTACTTCTCTTCTGAACAGTAACGGGGAAGATCGATTAAAAGAAAATTGGATATCCATAAGAAATCTTTCATTTTATGATAGTATATATCCAAGACATATTGGGGTCACAAAATATTCTTTGTGATAATAA